GTTGTAGAGGCAGGAATTGAACCTGCATCTCCAGATGATGAGTCTGGTGACTTACCATTAGTCCACTCTACTAGACGGGCCACTTTTAACTAAAAAGTAAAAAATTTTGAACAAATTAACTAGTTAGACTCTACCCCTCTTTGGGGAACAACAGACGGTTTTCAAAATATCCTAGTAAGGGGGTTAGTACTAAAAAGTAAGAAAAATAAAAAACAGAGGCCAATTGCCCCACTAGAATAAAGGGCTCTTCAACAGGTTGAGACCCTATCCAAGTAAGTAACAAGAAGTCTGCAATCAAAAACCAAAAGGCAATTCGACCTAACGGCCGGAAAGTTAGCCCTCTAAATCGACTGGTGTGAAGCAGGGGGGGTAAAAATAATACTAAAAGACTAGCAAACATAGCTACTACCCCTCCCAGTTTATTGGGGATAGAACGTAGTATAGCGTAGGCAAATAGGAAGTACCACTCTGGTTGAATGTGCACCGGGGTTACCAAGGGGTTGGCTTGAATAAAATTTTCAGGGTCCCCTAGTAAATTAGGAGCGAGGTACACAAGGGAGCAAAAGAACACTGCGAACGCCATTATACCATACCAATCTTTTGATGTGTAATAGACATGGAAGGCCACTTTGTCAAGATCAGACCTTACCCCTATCGGGTTATTAGAGCCATCAACATGTAAGCAGATTAAATGGACGACCCCTAAAGCCGCTAAAAGGAAGGGGAATAAATAGTGAAGGCTAAAAAAGCGATTAAGTGTAGCATTAGACACACTAAATCCTCCCCACACCCATTGAACAACGTCTGTTCCCACATAGGGAATTGCAGATAATAGGTTGGTAATAACTGTGGCGCCCCAAAAGGACATTTGTCCCCAGGGTAAGACGTATCCAATGAAAGCTGTTGCCATTGTCAATATTAATAGTACAACACCAACATTCCAAACTTCGACTTTGGAGTAACTTCCATAGTATAGCCCTCGACCAATATGAATATAAAGACATAAGAAAAACATAGAGCCCCCATTGGCATGGAAGTACCTTAATAGAAACCCATAATTAACATCACGCATAATGTGGTCCACTGAGGCGAAGGCCAGGCTCACATCCGCGCAATAGTGCATTGCCAAAAATATTCCTGTAGCGATTTGTACGACTAAACACACCCCCAATAAAGAACCGAAGTTCCACATATAACTAAGATTGGCGGGGGCCGGTAAATCAATAATTATTCCATTTACAATGGATAAGACGGGATTTTGTTTCCTTAATTGCACCATGGGCCGGCTAGATCTTTTGATCTAGCCCACCATTAACTGAAGTGTTCCTCTTAATCTAAATTGAAGCGTCCTCCTTATCTAAATTCAATAATTATTCCATTTACAATGGATAAATTAGACCTGAGCACGGCTGGTTTGGGAGAAGATATCTTGTTTCTTGGCCGTGGGACCTACTTCCGTCCCGATTTCCTGGGTGAGCACTATTGCCCCAATCATGGCCACCAATAATATAAAACTGGCTAAAATAAAGAGGTAATAACAATCGGTGAATAATATTCGCCCGATCGCCTCAATATTGTGGTATTTTTTTAGGAACCAAGGGTTGGCTAGGTCCCACACGCCCATTGAGCCCCTGTAAACATAAGGGCCGCCCATGATGAGCCAACTTGAAGCGATAGCCTCAAAAAAAAGCGTTCCAATTGCCAGCCCTATTGGAACATAATTTGTCATATCTGCTTCTCCCCCCCGTCGAAAGGCTGGAGAAAAGTCCGTTAAATTTAACATCATTATCACAAACAAAAACAAGATGGCTATTGCTCCCACATAAATTATTATAAACATCAAAGCAATAAAATCTACCCCCAACAAGATGAAGAGGGCCGCAGAACTTGTAAAGGCAACTACCAGCCAAAAGACTGAGTGGACAGGATTAAGCGCAGATATTACCATTATTCCAGAGGCAACAGTCCCAAATGATAAGGTAAAAAAACACATTGTAATCATTTGGTTAGGCCCCCCCAGGGCTAAACATGATAGCGTTTTTAATAGGGTCGATTATTAGAGAGGGCAGTACCCCTAGAATGAAAATTAATACCACCAAAGGGGATATAGCTAAAAGTTCACGCCTATTTAAGTCTCTTGTAAAGAGAAGGTAATTTGAGGCCGCCCCAAAACTAATACGGTTGTACAAATAAAGAGAGTATGCGGCTGACCAGACCATTCCGGTGGCAGCTAATACACCGATCACCAAATTGTACTCAAAAGCAGCCATCAACGAAAAAAATTCTGCAACAAAGTTACAGCTAAGCGGGATAGCCATGTTGGTTAGTGTTAGAACCAAAAACAGACTAACAAATATAGGCATGGAGAGAGTTACTCCACGGTAGTACTTTATAAGACGGGTGTGATGTCGCTCATATAAATAAGTAACAGCGATGAAAAGGGCCGAGCTCACAAGGCCGTGCGCTAACATCATAAAGACAGCCGCCACTAACCCTTCAATTGTATGAGTAAATAGGCCTAAAGTCACAAGTCCCATGTGTGCCACCGAAGAATAAGCAATAAGTCTTTTTAAGTCAACTTGACGGCAAGTTGTTAAGCTTCCATAAATTATAGCGATAACACTTAGCATAATAACAAAGGGGGCAAAATATTCGGTGGCCGCCGGTAAAATTGGCCAAGTAAATCTTAAGAATCCGTACCCCCCTAACTTTAATAGTATCCCTGCTAGAATAACCGAGCCTGAAACTGGGGCCTCCACATGGGCTTGGGGAAGTCAAATGTGAAATGGAACCTGAGGGATCTTAACTGCCAAACTTAAGAAAAACCCGGCAAAGATCCATTTTTGAGTGGATACGGGTAACTCTATGTTTAACAGGGCCTGGTAGTCTGTTGTACCCACACTACTATATAATTGGAATATACCTAAAAGCATAAACACTGACCCAACGAAGGTGTAAAAGAAGAAATAATAAGAAGCTCGTACTTTTTCTTCTCTTGAGCCCCACACCCCGATCAAAAGAAACATGGGGATTAATATTCCTTCAAATAATATATAAAAAAGTAACAGGTCCAACACTGAAAACACTCCCATTAGTAAGACCTCCAAAAATAAAAGACATAATAAAAACTCTTTTAGTAAAAATTTTATTGAGTTTCAACTAATCAAAATGCATATTGGCACTAATAACGCAGTTAAAATTAAAAAAAATAAGGAAATTCCGTCAACCGCGAAAAAAATGGGACCCCATTTAAAATTTAAGGCCGAGGGGACGATCCACTCTGTTTGATTTATGGTTTGAAACTGACCCTCCAAATCAAAGGCCGCCCATAAAATTAAAGTGGCAGTTAAGGTTGCTAAAGACCACTCTAGAGCGGCTCTCTTTAATTTTACACTATCATCTCTCGGAACTCTCATCACGTTAATTATCCCCAAAAAAAGTAAAAGGAAAATTAAGCCCAATCAATTTTTGTGCATCTATAACTCACAGGTAAGATTATAACTTTCATTAACTAGACTAACTCTTATTCACTAGACCCAGATAACACCCAATTGATATATTTATCTAGAGAGACCGCTTCGATTACTATGGGCATAAAAGAGTGATTGGCCCCGCAAATCTCAGAACATTGGCCGTAAAAAATACCAGGCCTTTTTATAAAAAACCCAGTTTGATTTAGTCGACCCGGAACCGCATCCATCTTAACAGCGAGAGCTGGGACTGCAAATGAGTGTAAGACATCGGCCCCAGTAACCAAGACTCTGACATGTGTGTTAATAGGAACAACTAATCTATTGTCGACCTCTAATAGTCTGAAATCGCCCTTATTTAAGTCGGACGTCGGCACCATATAGGAGTCAAACTCTAAAGTCTCCGCCTGATAGTCTGAGTATTCGTAGGACCAATACCACTGATGGCCTATGGCTTTTATCGTTAGGGCAGGGTCCATTACTTCATCCATCAAGTACAATAGTTTTAAGGAAGGGAACGCAATAAGAACTAAAATTATAGCCGGAATTATAGTTCAAATTATTTCTAATAAGGTTCCGTCAACTAGATATCTATGATAAGCCTTACCACTTAGTGCTTTTACAATCAACCATAACACTGTTGTAATAATAATAGTCAATATAAACATTACTTGATCATGAAAAAAAATTATTTCCTCCATCACCGGGTGGGCAGCATCTTGTAAGCCTAATTGCCACGGCTCCGGCACATCATAACCAAATTGGTTAATAATTAGTCAATTACTCAATAAGTTTGTCATCAAATAGCCCTCCTTGTAAGGGAGGCCGGGCAAGGGAAGGTTCCCCTTCCCTCACCATGTTACGACTTGCTTTACCTCGTAGGCATTCGTAACCACCTAAGGCGTCCGAATAACCATTCTAGGTAAAGGTGACGGGCAATTTGTGCTAACACTTGTACCAATTCACCGGAACGCCCTACTTTCCGATTACTATTAAATCCAACTTCCAGTCGTTTTACAGCGACCTTCCGAACTCTTACTTTAAGGGTTCACCTTTTAGGTTTCCCATTATATAAGAAAATGTAGCGCATATAATCCCCAAACATTCGGATCATAAGACCTGACTTCCTCCGGGCGTGTGCCCGGGTTGGGTCCCTTCTAGCTTAACACACGGACTTACGACGGCCATGCAATACCGGTCAAAGATTCAAGTTGGGGTGAGGTAACACGCGGACCATCGAATTAAACTACACGCTCCTCTAATCGAAATAGTGAACAGCCAAAGTTTTTGAATTTTAATCTTGCGATCGTACTACTCAGGCGGAAGATTTTACCTTTCGGGTCTGCTAAGCATCATCTTCAAAGTTCACAGTGTGGACTACCAGGGTCTCTAATCCTGTTTGCTCCCCACACTTTCATGTTTCAGCCTCTCTTGTGGTAAATAGTTTTAACCTTAGGGGTTCTATTTTCTATCCTCACATTCTACCGCTCCAGAAAAATTCCATTTACCTTCTTGGATAATTTTTTGGCCTACACATCCTTTACGCCTTTTTACTTATAAAGACCAGCCCTTAAGTCTAACCGCGTCGGCTGGCACTTAATTTGACAGGCTCAATTAAATGTGTCCTCTCTGTGTCATACTTTCGTATATTGCACAAGATTCTCTACTGCTGCCTCTATGTGAGTCTTCCCCTTGTTTCAGTGAAAGTGTGGCTCTAGCCAAGCTACCCATCTTCGGCAAGGTGGTCTTTTACACCGCCTTCTACCTAATAAGACTCCGGCCCAGTACCTTGGATTCCGGGTTTACTCACCTGTCTGCAAGAATTCCCGCTAGATCTATTGATCCTCGGATAAACGTACTAGCATGTATTAAAAGGGCCACTCGCCTTCTATATTCCCCAAAATCAAAGGACCCATTTTACTTATTTTCTAATATTAAATGCCAATTTCAGACTACGTCTTCTAGAATAGTCCCACCGTAGCCCAGTGGGCCAACTGCAACAGCAGATTGGGAGAAACTATCATAAACCCAATTGGGTACAAACTGGCCCCAATCAACAGAGATCTCCTAAAGTTTATCCTTTTTTTTTCTCTAAGGGTTTTTAGGCCCACTAAGAAAAAGGAGTCGGCTTGGAAATAAATAATTTTAACTATTCGAACATAATAAACACCAGCAACCACGGAGCAGATGACAGCCAAAACTGAAACTAAGTAATACTGATGTGTGATCCCAGACAATAAAACTCACCATTTACTAAAAAATCCAACTAAAGGAGGAATTCCGGCAACTGAAAGAAAAGTTAAGGCCAAAGTTACGGCTAAAGCCGGCTCCCTTCTCGAAAGACCACTGAATTCCACAATTAGATTCTTTAGGCCCCCTAAAGCTAACACCATAGCAAAGGTACAGACAGACATGATAACATACAAAATCATATATATCAGACTAGCCTGCACACTTTCAAAAGAGCCAATCTCTATGCCCCAAAGAACGAAGCCCATATGCGCAATCCCGCTGTAGGCCAACAGCCGTTTTATCTTGGTTTGATTTAAAGCACCAAGGGCACCCACAACCATTGAAAATATTGCTCCAATCAACAGAGCATTAGCTACCGGCCCAATCGAAACTAAAATAGAAAATACCCCGACCTTGGGCACTGTAGCTAATAAAGCTGTGGTAGTAGTGGGGGCTCCATCGTATACATCCGGCGCCCACATATGGAAAGGGGCCGCAGATAACTTGAACAACAACGCCCCCGTAATTAAGAGGCCCCCTATGGGAGTCGTCACGCCAGAAGTGTGGAGAACTGGTCCCCCTCCTTGGTTAAGTACAAGATCTATACATGGTATGCTAGTTCCCCCCGTTAGTCCGCACAAGAGAGCACACCCAAACAAAAATAAACCTGAGGAGAGCGCACCTAACACAAAGTATTTTAACCCAGCTTCGGCGCTATGCCCAGAACCCCTCTTTTGGGCCACTAATATAAAAAGGGAGAGAGTTGGTAGTTCAATAGCGAGATAGACCGATAACCAGTTACTCGCAGAGACCAAAAGAATACTCCCCAAGGCTACCATTAAAATTAGAACAGGAGCAGACCCCCCTCCAATTTSGGGGGGGGGCTATCAGTAAAATAGATAAACTCCCTACAAGAATCACCATTTTGGTGGTGATAACTCAACTATTAATAGTTAATAACCCATTCTGCCAGGGAAGAAAAAAGTCAATACTCGCTCAACAGCTTATAAACAACAATGCTAGGAGGGATATTTTTAAAGTAGGGTTCTTTATGCTATAAATGATTAATATTAAAATAGTAATGCTTAAAAAAAGAATTTCGTCCATTTACCTTAAACTTTAAGACCACTGGCCCCTTCGCCAGTGTCGTCTGAAGGGTTTTACCTTCATTTTATTAACTAAAATCTACCTAAGCCTTACTACTTAGTCGGCAGGAGGGGCGGGACTTGAACCCACACTTTTAGCTTTGAAGGCTAACGGTCTGCTTTAACCTAACCTCCTACTTTAGCCGCCCGAGCCTTCGGCGAACCGCCCGGGCAATAAACTGAGCCCGAGGTAATTTTTAAACCCCCTCCCCCAAATACCCAGAGTTTAAAGGCCTTTAGGGGTCGGCCCTACCATAGATCCATAGCTCCATCTGCAAGACCCCCCGTCTGGGATGGAGGGACTATCCCTTCTTTAAGAAGATTCCCCCGCGTTAGGCCCTCTATTAAAGCTAGTGACCTTGGGTGGCCCCAAATCGGAGCGGAATTAAACAGGTCTCCGACAATACCGCCCTTATAAGAGAGCGGGGGCCCCCCAACCCAATTTATAGGGAAGTCTAAGGGAGTGCCCCCTTACCAAAAAATTGGGAGAAGGAGTATACAAGGGGGTCCTCCCCCGCAGGGGTGGTGTAAGGATGTATCGAACAGGTCACCCCTTGAAGGGGTGACCTGGAATCGCCTTCTACTATAGACAGAAAAGCTGCTGGGTGGGCTCCTGAGTATCCTTGGGCAACCCGGCGAGCTCAATGGACATCCACTTCCAACTGAGTGTAANTATCGCCCCCTGAAAGAGCTACCGTTAATAATAGATAAGAAACTACAACAGCACACTAGGATTTTCTCAGTTAATAGGCTTCCTACTTGGATCCTCATCTTTTATCTAAATACAATTAATACATCATACCGATGAGGATTAATAAAGCGTAATTAAATACTAAGCCCGACTGCAAGTTACTTATTCCTTGGGTAAGCCTGATCACGAACTGGGAGATTCCTTTGGGGCCTATAAGCTCCAGCACCCCCTTATCAAGGGTTCGGAATGTTATTAGATGGCCCAGGTTCCACACATTCTGAACCAAGAAATGGTTAACAATATAATTAAACTGCCAGGCGGAGTACAAAAAGGTGTAACTAGCATGGGTAACGGGCGAGACTGGTCCACTAAAGATTCGTGAAGAATAATGATAGAGTACTATAGCCCCCCCAGCCCCAAAAAGGCTAAAGATTACAGGCATTAACTTAATAGAGGTGGGCACTATAGGGGGAAGTGTAGTTTGAAATGACCAGACAACCTCTTTGGTCAAATAACCTACAAAAATGCTCCCTAAAGCCAGCAGTATTAAAGGCAGAGTTAAATTTCAGGGGCCCTCATGGGCATGTGAAAAAACCTCYTTTTTGGAGTTGGTGTTCGATATAAAAGTAAGATATAGCAGTCGCATGGAGTAAGCGGCGGTCAATAGGGCGGAGAAAACCCCCAACCAATGAGCAAAGGCTAAATAATATTGATCATAAGCTAACTCTAAAATCAGGTCTTTAGAATAAAACCCCGTCAAATAAGGGAAGCCCATTAAAGACAGAGAGCCAATGATCATCATAGTATAAGTAAAGGGGATTGATTTAATAAGGCCTCCCATTTTTCTCATATCTTGCTCGTCAGCCAAGGCATGGATCACAGACCCAGCGCTTAAGAATAGCAGAGCTTTAAAAAAAGCATGGTTCATCAAATGGAATAGGCTTATAGAGTAATGGGAAAGCCCACAAGCCATTACCATATACCCCAATTGACTACAGGTTGAATAAGCTATTACTTTTTTAAGGTCGTTTTGCACCAAACCAACTGTGGCGGCCATAAATGCCGTAAGAGATCCGACAATGGTCACGACCATTAAAGCCACGGGAGCTTGCTCTAATAGGGGGGACGATCTAATTAGTAAAAAAACGCCTGCCGTCACCATGGTTGCAGCATGGATCAAGGCAGACACCGGAGTTGGTATCAGATAGCCGTTACTCTCATAACGGATAGGACTTTTTCTTCCACTTTATAACTTGCTCACCCTAAGTCATTGGCTTACTCTCACTCTAAGCCACCTTTTAACCATTCATAGACTAAACCCAAAGTTAGAATTACTAAAAACACAACCATAGTCCAATAACCAAAGGGGGAAATTTGGTTGTATACAACACACCAGGGAAAAAGGAAAGAGATTTCTAAATCAAAAATAAGAAAAAGAATGCCAATTAAGAAGAATCGAATAGAAAAGGGCCGCCCCGGGGTCCCAAAGGGGTCAAACCCACACTCATAGGCCGACACTTTCTCTCGGTCCGGCTGTTTCTCCCCTAAAATATAAGAGGCGCCAGAAATAATCGCGGAAAGAACTACACTGAAAATCAATAAAACCAAAATACCATAAAACTCAGTATGCATCCACAGTTAACTGGGGGGCAGCCCATTTAGCCCAAATAAAAGGCTAGCCACCAAAATTACAAAAGCTAAACTTAGGGGTAAATATGATTTCCATAACAAAGCCATTAATTGATCGTACCGCATCCTAGGAAAAGAGGCCCTGACCCAAATAAAAAGTAAAATTATAAAAGAGGTTTTTAAGCCAAACCAGGCCGCCCCGCCTTTTATAAACGCAATAGGTGAGAGCCACCCCCCCAAGAATAAAATCGTGGTTAGACCGCTCATCAATATTATGTGGGCATATTCCGCAAGGAAAAACAAAGCAAAAGACATAGAAGCATACTCTACATTATAGCCCGACACTAACTCAGACTCACCCTCTGTTAAATCAAAGGGGGCTCTATTGGTCTCGGCTAAAGCCGAAGCAAAAAACATCATTGCCGCGGGGAATAGTGGGAAAAGAAATCAGCCACCACTACTTTGGGCTAGAACTATTTCAGTAATATTCAAAGAGCCGACGCACAAGATGACAGCGATTATTATCAATCCAATCGAAACTTCATAGCTAATCATCTGGGCCGCCGCCCTAACGGCCCCTAAAAAAGCATACTTAGACTGACTCGCCCAGCCTGACATCAAGATAGCATAAACACTAATAGAGGAAACAGCCAATGTAAACAAAATTCCTATCTTTAGATCACTTATCACAACCCCTTTATCATAAGGGATAACCCCTCAAGCAATTAGGGCCAACGTGAGCCATCATACCGGGGCCGCCACATATATAAACAAATTAGCGTGATGAGGAATCACCAGCTCCTTAGTAAATAGTTTTATACCATCAGCAAGAGGTTGTAATAGCCCGTAAACACCTAYTACATTGGGCCCCTTCCTAGCTTGCATATAACCTAAGACCTTCCGTTCGGCTAAAGTTAAATAAGCCACTGCTACAAGTAACGGGACTACTATTATTAAAATTTTTAAGATTAAGTGGATTATCTCAACGATCATCGAGGARACGAACTTCCTCATGGGATCCGGAGTGGATTCACATAAAGTCTCTGAGGTACCAACAGCGAAGAAGGGCATAGGCCCTAACCACCTTATAAACCAATTTATTAAGCGGCATCTCTAACTCCCAGCTTTGTTACCGGCTGATAGACCCTCGAGGTCTTTCCAGCATATAGTGGATTTATAATCAAGGCTAATTACTTAGACAAGACGGCCCAACGCCAACCTTCCATCGCATCCGGTAGCCAAGTGTGTAAACCTAATTGTGCAGACTTACCGACTGCCCCTATAAATAAAAACAAACATATTAAGGTAGTGTTATCAGAGGGGTATAGCGCCACTGTATTAAAAGTAGTGGCAAAATCTAAACACCCAAATTGATCCCAAATTGCCAACATGGCTAAGACAAGCCCAATATCCCCCACTCGATTAACAAGCATGGCCTTTATAGCTGCCTTATTAGCCTCGATTCGGGTTAATCAAAAGTTTATTAACAAATAGGAACACAGTCCAACACCCTCTCAACCAATAAAAAGTTGTGGGAAATTATCACTGGTTACTAATATAATCATAAAAAATGTAAATAATGATAAATAGGACATAAATCGAGGAACATGGGGGTCCCCATCCATGTATGCTGTAGAAAAAATATGTACTACAGTAGATATACAGGTAACAACAAGTAACATGGTTGCAGTAAGAGCATCAAATTGTAAGCCGAAGTAGGCAGTTACTAAGTCTGAGTCCAGCCACCTCCATAGTTTTATGTACGTAGTTGAGGAGTTTAATGTAGTTTCATAAAAAATCAAGAGGGATCACGACAAACTTATAATCAGACAACTTGAAGTTAAAATTCCGGCACCCTTTTCACCTATCTTTCTACCAAACAAACCTGAAGCTAAGGCCCCCAAAAGGGGGACAGTTAAAACTAAGATATACATTACCACTCCTGAGGGAAGATTAATGTAAAACTATGGTATCAGCCAAATAAATAGTAGTAAGTAAAGCAAATACGTAGGCTTGGATTACCGCCACCGCGGCCTCTAGTAAACTTATAAAAACCATAATCAAAATAGGAAAGATGTTAAGAACGCCCGCCGTAGTTAACATACTAAAGCCAAATCCAGCTAGAATGGTAAATAATAGATGGCCGGCTGATAAGTTGGCGGCGAGACGAACCCCTAAAGAAATAGCCCTAGAGATATAACTTACTGTTTCGATTAATACCAAAAGGGGGGCTAACCCTAAAGGAGCCCCGGACGGCATTAGAATGCTTAGGAAATTCCACTTGAACTTCCAGAGCCCGCCTAAAGTTACACCAATTACAATTGAGAACGACAGTCCTAACGTAACGACTACATGAACTGTTACTGTAAAGACATAGGGAAACAACCCTAAAAGATTTAAAAACACTATGAAGATAAAAAGGGAGAAAACAAAGGGGAAGTACTGGGTTCCCGCATTATCTTTTACTAACCCGTGGAAGTGATCATAAATTGTCTCCATGAGTGCTTGCCATCGGTTAGGAATTAATTGGTTCCCCTTTAACAATATCAGAGCTACAGCCACAGCCAACATCATCATCATTGACGAGTTAGTGAGGGCGATCAAATCCACTACTTTAAATTGATCAAAATAAGCAGCGCTCATCTTAGTTCTAGTTTGATGCATNTAGANTTTTATCCTGGCTCCACAACGAAGCCGGCCCTTTGTTTAAGTCAGACGTTTTTGGGGCCCCGGTCCAACTTACCACAACCGATCTTCTGATTAGAAAATTCGTCTTAATAGCAGGTAAGACTGAGACTACCAAAAAGGAGTATAATAAAAATAGAGCGATTAAGGTTCACCTGTATTGAGTTAAATAAGTAGCAGTTTCCAATTGGGGCATCATTATTCTTTAACTTCCTGCAGCTTAACCTCTAAGTCAATTAAGAGATTTGATAGCGATCGTTCCCTTTATTCGATAATAGGCGACCATAATTGCCAGCCCAATGGAAGACTCCGCCGCGGCTACCGTCAATACCATAATTGTAAAAACTTGTTCGATTAAAGCATCTGTAACTATTGAGTTAATTAAAAATAGAAAAGAGGCGGCTAACAAGATTAGTTCTATCGACATTAACATTATTATAAGATGTCCTCTATTCAGCACAATTCCTAAGACCCCCAACAATAACAATAAAATAGCTACTATCATATATCTATAATACATAAATAGATGGGCCACCCCACTTGGGGGTGGTCCACGGAAATTAAGAGTTTCTGGGCTTTAGAGCAGGATAAGAACCATAGACGAAAGGTAATTCATTATAGGTATGAGATAGAGGAGGAGACGGTTGGACCCATTCTAGAGAAGCCCAACTAGACCCAGTATTCTCGACCCAGCCAATAAATTTTATTTCCCTTACATAGGCGTCATATACTACGTAGACAAACCACAAGACCCCTACAATTGATATAGTCGACCCTAATGAACAAACAAGATTCCAGCCAGCGAAACCATCCACAAAGTCAGAGTATCGCCTTGGAAATCCCGCTAGGCCTAAGAAGTGCTGGGGGAAAAATGTCAAATTAACCCCAATAAACATCAACCAGAAGTGGATTTTACCATAAAGCTCATTATAGCAATAGCCAGTGATCTTCCCAAACCAATAGTAGAATCCACCAAATATGGCAAAGACAGCTCCCATTGATAGGACATAATGAAAGTGGGCTACAACATAGTAAGTGTCATGTAAAACAATATCTAAGGAGCTATTAGCTAAAATAACCCCAGTTAAGCCCCCTAACGTGAAAAGGAAAACAAACCCTATAGCCCAAAGCATAGGCGTGTCTAGTCTAATGGCCCCACCATAAATGGTGGCCAACCAGCTAAACACCTTAATTCCAGTTGGAACAGCTATAATCATAGTAGCTGCAGTGAAGTAGGCTCTTGTGTCAACATCCATTCCACTAATGTGTTGGAAAACGCTTCGTTTGCTGATGCGTTTTCCAGCCGAGGCTTTCGCCACGGTTCGGACTGTACCTTAATCCTGATTTATAATTGGTTAACTCTAATGCCTTACACCATTTCAAAAAATCAACCCTTCTCTTTGTTCGTAGCGGATGTTTTTTAAGAAGGCGTACGGCTCGGATTAAAGCCTTTTTCTCTTTCACCTCTCATATGAAAGTGTGATCCTTTCCATTTTTTCTTATGCGCCCCCCTAGCTTCTCGAGGAGTGGCCCTAAGACGAACCCCTCAGCCTGAGATATTGCCAAGGAGAAACTTACGTTCTTCTTTTCTTGGGCTTTAGGATTATGTTTTAGGGTAACAAGGAAGACGCCTCCCCCATCAATTAGCCCTGCGAACCAACCCCCGCCGCTTGAACATTTAAGCGGAAGAATATTAGCTAAGGCTTCCCTGTTTGCAACATAATATTTCCCAACCGTTGAAAGTTTAACGTGACCATACCCTAATAGACATTTAATGTGGTAGAGAATTTGGGTGTCTTTAAGGGGACGAGAAATGGAAAGAGAAAGGCATTCCGCGCCATGAGGTTTTCTTTTTATAATACCTAAGCATCCCTGGGTTTCAATAAACCCAATTAACCATTGTCAGGATTTCCCGCGTGCAGTCTCTGAGGATCCTAAAACTTGGGTAGTTGTAGTAAACATCTTAATTCCAGTTTTAGTTTCCGGCTGGGAAACCCCATTAAAATAAGATTTTAGCTGCCTTAATTTTAGACGAGCACCTATTTTTGAGAAGGGTCTTTCCAGCATATAGCGAGATAATAAACGAAGACATTGCTGCCTCCGACGGCCGGGTTTTACCGTAAACATGTGATGTGCCCACACAATAAAGCCTAATATTCCAATAGATAACATGGCATATACCATGCCTAAGTATCCAAAAATCTGGTTTTTAGCAGAAAAAGTTGGTATAATTTGAGATACCATTCCAAAACCTGGTAGTATTAAGATGTAAACCTCCGGGTGCCCAAAGAACCAAAATAAATGTTGGAACAAAATGGGGTCTCCACCTCCTGCCGGGTCAAAGAAAGTTGTATTAAAATTTCTATCTGTTAAAAGCATGGTGATCCCACCTGCTAAAACTGGTAAGGAGAGCAATAATAAAAAGGCAGTAATTAAGATAGACCACACAAATAGCGGAAGTCTATCCATCGTTAATCCCGGTGCTCTCATATTAAATATGGTTGTTATAAAGTTCATTGCCCCTAATATAGAGGATGCACCTGCCAAATGGAGGCTAAAGATGGCTAGATCGACCGCCCCGCCCGAATGCGTTTGAATGCTGGACAAGGGGGGATAGACCGTCCACCYYGTTCCCACTCCTTGCTCAACAAAGGCAGAGCCTAGTAATAGTATAAGCGCGGGGGGGAGTAGCCAAAAACTAATATTGTTAAGTCGTGGGAAGGCCATGTCTGGGGCACCAATATATAGTGGCACCATCCAATTACCAAACCCCCCTATCATGACTGGCATAACTAGGAAGAAAATCATAATAAAGGCGTGTGCAGTCACTATTACATTATAAAGATGGTCGTCCCCCAACATAGTCCCAGGGGCAGATAACTCCAATCTTATTAACATACTTAAAGCTGTACCTATCATACCAGATCCAATTCCAAATACTAGATATAATGTTCCGATATCTTTGTGATTAGTGGAAAACACTCAACGAGTTAAAAATTTATTTTCCATCCCTTGAGGGTGGGCTCATAAATCAGGCACTCACGCCAGTACTTAGTATCTGGGGGGAAGGTGCCTGTCGGAGCCATTGTGTAAAACGTATTAATTACCAGGGAGTCGGCTAGAGAAAATGGGCCTCTAACTTCCCCACCAATATATACAAATGTATAAGAATAGCCACACCACATCTACGAAGTGCCAATACCAACTGGCGGCTTCAAAACCGAGATGGTGGTGACGAGTAAACTGGTGATAAACCAATCTAACTAAACAGACTGCTAAGAACGTTGTTCCTATTATAACATGCAGACCATGAAAGCCCGTGGCTACAAAAAAAGTAGAACCATAGACCGAGTCTGAAATGGCGAAAGGGGCTTCATAATACTCCATGGCTTGTAAGGCCGTAAATATGAGACCCAGGATAACAGTAGCTGTTAAACCATTTATGGCCTCAGTTTTTTTTCCGCTGATTAGGGCGTGATGGGCCCAGGTGACGGTTGCCCCCGAACTTAATAGAACCGCTGTGTTTAAAAGAGGTACTGAGAAGGGATTTAATGGATTTATCCCTTGAGGCGGCCAAACTGCACCCAGCTCCACGGTTGGGGCTAAGCTGCTATGGAAAAAAGCCCAAAAAAAGGAAAAGAAAAACAAGACTTCAGAGAGAATAAATAGGAGCATTCCATATTTTAAACCTTGTATTACAACCACGGTGTGGAGACCTTGAAAGGTTGCCTCTCTTATGACATCTCTCCACCAAACTACCATAGTCAGGGCCAGGGTTATAACCCCCATGTACAACACTCAAGTTTGGCTATAATGAAAGTATACGACACTACCTACAGTTATAAAAAGAGCTCCGCAAGCTCCTATGTAGGGCCAAGGGCTGGGGTCTACTAAATGATAGGGATGATAAACAGTAGATTTCATTTACTTACCTTAGAACTAGATTTATGTACTCTTTATTATTATCCAGGGGGCCCCTTTTAACGGGGCTCCTGCATAATTATAATTTTACTTCACATCAAACAGTTCAATATAATTTTCACACTTAAGAGGCAATCAGTGATTAACTGTGAGGCCTCGGACTAGGGGGCCAATAAATCAACCGTAACTTATAAAAATAAGAGGGTCGCTAATTCTTCGGTCCTTTCGTACTAGAAGATAATTATATCGATGTTTCTTCATATTGTAGATAGAAACCAAGCTGTGTTGCCACGCTTTTAACTCAAATCATGTACGGCTTTAATGGACGAACAGACCAACCCTTGGGGGCGGCTGCACCCCAGGGTGCCGCAATTCAACATCGAGGTCGCAAACATCGTCGTCGATGAAAACTCTCTAACGATATAACGCTGTTATCCCCATGGTAGCTTTTATTCGTTGATCGTCAATTATTCCACTCTAAAATGACGGGTCACTATAACCCACGTCCCTAAAGACGTGTCTGCTCGGGGTGTTCCCCTTGCAGTCAGGCCACCAGCTATTAACTACGGACCTTAAGCTCACCTTCGTTACCTTTTAAAAGGTGGTCGCCCCAACCAAACTATCCAACTTGCATTTTCCCTACAAGGTTAGCTCTTTTAAAATAAAAGAGTGGTGTTTCATTAACCAAAAACGGCTCCCACATTATCTAAACTTTTTATTTAAGTTCTTTCGAGCCATACAAGTCTTTAGTAAAGCTCAATGGGGTCTTTTCGTCTTACAATATGGACGTAGCATCTTCACTACGAATTCAATTTCATGGAGAGTCCTCTCAAGACAGTGGGGCCCTCGTGACGCCATTCATACCGGCCAACAATTAATTGGCTATTGATTACGCTACATTATCACGGTCAGTGTTACCGCGGCCATTCAATTGCCCTTATGAAGCTGACCTTAGTCAACTCTTTTAGATACAACCATTGGGCAGGCCTCACCCTCCATACTTCAGCGTTTAGCTTTGGCAGAGAGCTATGTTTTTGGTAAACAGTCGAGGCCCAGATTTTGCCGAGTTCCTTAAGAGAAGTTCTCTCCTCACTTCACCCCACTTGCGTTAGACTAGTACAGTAAAAATTTATAAATCTTTCCTGGCACTTCGTGCGTTTTTTATAAGACCCGTTGACGCAACCAAAGGGTTGCTATCTTAGGGGCTGTATAGCCCAATTTWGTAATTGAAGCCTTGGGGGAGTGATCCAACGATTTTTTACTCATGTTCGCATTATCACTTCTGATGGTTGGGCTTTCGCCGAACCAATATTACAGCTCGTTCTGCTACCGAGCGAAGAATTTTYTTCGCTCTCAGAGTTTCAGCTCAACTTTAGCCACCATAATTTTAGGGATAGAAGAATTTCTTGAGTGAACTTTTACGTCATCTTTCAAAGATGGCTGGCTCCAAGCCTACTTCCTCATTGTCTAAATTCCACATCCCTTTCACACTTGATACAGCCTTTGATCTGTGGCTTTAACTTCTGATTAGGGCTTTCCCCTTTTGACAGTTAACCTTATCGCCCACTGTCTGTCTGTCCACCTTAATTTTTTACATTCAGAGTTAATCCCTCTCCGAGCGATTGAACTTTATCATGTAAAATTAAGCTTCTTGGACGCACTACTTCAATAGTTTTCGCAGAAAACCAGCTATCTCCAAGTTTGATTAGTCTTTCACCCCTAGCCACAGGTCATCCGAGATTTTTGCTACAATCAACGGTTCGTTCCTTTGAACTGCCCAGGGCTAGGTCACTTGGTTTCGGGTAATTTGACTTGAAGAGGATATCTCCCCTTGATTTCACTACACCTTCGTCTCTAAACTTAAGTTTGCCAAATTTTTTCTCGCGAACCCATTATACAAAAGGTACGTTGTGCTACAACTGCTTAAGGGGACTTATTTTAAGATCTTTTCAAGTCTCTTTCAGCTTTCCTTCACAGTACTCTCTCTTTCGGTGTGCACTAACATTTAGTCTTAGATGTGTAGACACCTATCTTCCACTATTAACTCATAGAGGACTTTTCCGCTTTCGCTCGCCGCTACTTACGGAAGCTCGTTTGATTTCTTTGTGCCAATTGGCCCTGGTACTTAGATGTTTCAGTTTCCAGTTTATTCCCCTGCGTTTCCGCGGAGACATTCGAGTTCAAAACTTCTTCCTCGTCTTTTCGGGCCTTCCGTCTTATTAGTGCACCCTAGCTCGCCATTTGTCCCTCTTTATAATTTAATTG